TTTGGGGNANGGACCCATTAGCTTAATTAGCTTACCTTTTTATGTATTTTCTAGTGTATGATGCACAGAAGTTTTTGATACTTCTAGAAACAGTTTAATTCTGTTGAATGTAATAAGGGTTGGCCCAAGGGAAAGGATCAGTGAAGATATTGNCCCAAGGGAAAAATTGGAATAGGAATATTACACTAATTCTTTTAGTATATTTTATTTATTTGTTGGTCTATGTGTTTTTAGAATATTATATATAGTAGTTGTTAGTAAAGTTACAATAATTGTTGTATGTTTATTAAAGTTTAATGAAGTATTATAAGTTGAATTTTATATTAAGAGGATTTATAAGTAATAGTAAAACTTTACTTTGTGCGGGCGCGGGTTGCTATGTGATGGGAAAATATCAATATGAGGTGTGGGCAGCTTCATATTTGGTTGTAAGGTTTCATTTCAAGGGACTCTTGGCCCAAGGGAAAATGAATTATAAGTTTTATTCTTGCTATCAGTTTATTTTATTTAAGTTTTACATGTAAATTTTTGTGAGGGGATAGGTTATTTAAATAGTAGAAGTTTCATTCGCAGTATATAATTTTATAAATTAAGGTAATTTAGATTTAGCTATAAATTAAAGTATTGGTTAAATTCGTGCCAGCCACCGCGGTTAGACGATAAATATGAATAAACATAATTAGTTGGGAGTTAATGTTAGTATAATGAGATGTTATTATATAATATTTTAAGGTAAAATTTATGAATATTATTTATGCATTGAATGTTACATGAAGCTTTGAAATTTTAAAGTTGAGACTAGGATTAGATACCCTATTATTAAAAATGTAAAATTGTGGCTTGGGTAGTATTAGTTAAGTTCTTGAAACCCAAAGAATTTGGCGGTGTTTTAGTCTTTTCAGAGGAATCTGTCCCGTAATCGATAATTCACGATTGGGTTAACTTAATTTTAAGGATTTGTATACCGCCGTCATCAGAATATTTTTATAGAAAAATTTCGATACACTTAAGTAAGTAAGATGTCAGGTCAAGGTGCAGTTGATGATTAAGGGGAGATGGATTACAATAATGTTAATTATAATGGATATTTAATTTGAATTTAAATTGAAGGTGGATTTGATAGTAATAGAATTAAATAGATTTTGTGATTTTAGCTCTAAAACATGCACACATCGCCCGTCGCTCTCATATTAGTTGAGATAAGTCGTAACAAAGTAGATGTACTGGAAAGTGTGTCTGGAATGTCAAAGTAAAGCTTAAAGAAGCACTTCATTTACACTGAATAGATTTTTCGTGCAATTCGAATTATTTTGAAAGAGGATCTTAATTAATAATTATAATAAAAGTAATTTTATGTAGGTATTTTTAGTATTGTTTAAAGGAAAAAGTAATAAGTTGATAGTTAATTAGTATTGTGGGAGAAAGATGAAATATTGAAAATTGATTTGTTGAGAAGTAATAGATTGTACCTTGTGTCTCAGGGTTGATTAAATTTATGACAAAGATTATGTTGATCCCGAATTAAAGAGAGTGAAAATACTAATATTAAAAGTGTGGAATAATTTTATTAAATGGTATTTTGGAAATGATATGTTATTCGTTCTTTATGTTATCTGGTTGTTTAAGAAGTAAATTGAATTTAGATTATTGTTAAATAATGGAATTTTGGTGGTTTTATTATTATTTGAATAATAAATAATTTAGGGGATAAGCTCTGGGTTATAAATAATAAGGTTTATTGATAAGCTATTTATGTAGGCTTTAAATTAGCCATCTAAGTGAAGTGTGTTATAATATATTTAAGGTTAATTTTATTTAGTGGATCTTTTATTTTTTTATTAAACTTGAATTAATAATTAAGATTAGTATAAATAATGATTAAATTAGTATAATAGATTATTTTAATATTTATAGTAAGTAAATTTACGTTAAGGAATTAGGCAAAAATAATGCTCGCCTGTTTAGCAAAAACATGTCTTTTTGGATGAATAAAAAGTCTGGCCTGCCCACTGAGTATTTGAAGGGCCGCGGTATTTTGACCGTGCAAAGGTAGCATAATCATTAGTCTTTTAATTGGGGGCTGGAATGAAAGGTTGGACGAAGTATTAACTGTCTCGGTGTAATGTTATTATAATTTAACTTTTTAGTAAAAAGGCTAAAATGTTGATGGAGGACGAGAAGACCCTATAAAGTTTCATAAATTTATTTGTAGATTGATTTTATTTGATTTGAAATTTATAATTAAATTTATTTAATTGGGGTGATTTGAAGATTAATTAAACTCTTTATTTTTGGTTACTTGGATAAGAGGATTTTTGATCCATAAGTTGTGATTATAAGATGAAATTACTTTAGGGATAACAGCGTTATTTTCTTTGAGAGTTCTTATCGACAAGAAAGATTGCGACCTCGATGTTGAATTAAGGTAATTTATGGGTGTAGATGTTCATAAAATAAGTCTGTTCGACTTTTAAATCCTTACATGATTTGAGTTCAGACCGGTGTGAGCCAGGTCGGTTTCTATCCTCAATTGAATAAAACATTTTAGTACGAAAGGACCAAATGTTATGTAAATTATTTTTATTAGATTAATATTAATTGCTATTTTGGCAGAGAAGTGCAATGAATTTAGAATTCATGAATGTAGATGTTACTACAGGTAGTATTGATATATGACTTAATTTTGGGGTTAGTAGGTTTGTTGTTGTTAATTATTTGTGTTTTAGTGGGAGTGGCTTTTTTAACTTTATTGGAACGGAAGGTGTTAGGGTATATTCAACTTCGAAAGGGTCCTAACAAGGTTAGTTTAATGGGGATTCCTCAGCCTTTTGCGGATGCTATTAAATTATTTACTAAGGAACAGACTTATCCGATGTTGTCAAATTATTTGTTATATTATTTTTCTCCTATTTTGAGTTTATTTTTAGCGTTATTGAGTTGGATAGTATTCCCTTGTTTTACTTATTTAGTTTCTTTTAATTTAGGTTTATTATTTTTTTTATGTTGTACAAGATTAGGGGTGTATACTGTAATGGTTGCGGGATGGTCATCTAATTCAAATTATGCTTTATTGGGTGGATTGCGGGCTGTGGCTCAAACTATTTCTTATGAGGTGAGTTTGGCTTTAATTTTATTATCTTTTGTAATTTTTATTGATGGATATTGTTTAATAGTATTTAATTATTATCAGTTATATGTTTGGTTTTTGATTTTAAGTTTTCCTTTGGCTTTAGGCTGATTTGCTTCCTGTTTAGCAGAGACTAATCGTACACCTTTTGATTTTGCGGAAGGTGAATCTGAATTAGTATCAGGGTTTAATGTTGAATATAGAAGAGGGGGTTTTGCTTTAATTTTTATAGCAGAGTATGCTAGAATTCTGTTTATAGGAATATTATTTTGTGTAATTTTTTTGGGTAGAGACGTTTATTCTTTCGGATTTTTTTTAAAATTGGTTTTTTTATCTTTTCTATTTATTTGGGTTCGTGGGACGTTACCTCGTTTCCGTTATGATAAATTAATATTTTTAGCGTGGAAAAGCCTATTACCTCTGTCTTTGAATTTTTTGATTTTTTATGTGGGGGTAAAGATTATGGTTTTATCCATGGGATTTTAATGAAATTAATTTAGTAAAGTTATTAGAGATTATGAATCTCTTTCTCATGTTTTCAAAACATGTGCTTAATAAGCTAAATAACTAGGTTTTGTTAAGAATAAAGTCTCAAATGGAAAAGATGGTTGGGTTGATTAGGTAGAATGAAAAATAAACAATAGTTAAAATTTGTCCTGTAATGATGTATGGGTCTTCAACTGGGCGTGCTCCAATTCATGTTAAAAGGATTACGGTTGCGACTATGGACCAGAAGAGGACTTGATTTATTGGATAAAATTGAATTCCTCGAAATTTATTTTTATTGAAGAATGGTATAATTATTAAAATTGCAATAGATAATACTAATGCAATTACTCCTCCTAATTTGTTAGGAATTGATCGTAGAATTGCGTATGCAAATAAAAAGTACCATTCGGGTTGAATATGGACAGGAGTCACAAGGGGATTTGCTGGGATAAAGTTGTCAGGGTCTCCAAGAAGATTAGGTTCAAGAAGTGTAAGAAGGGTTAAACATATAATTATGATAATGAATCCAATAATATCCTTGAATGTAAAATATGGATGGAATGGAATTTTATCAACATTTCTGTTTAATCCTAGTGGATTGTTTGATCCTGTTTGGTGGAGAAAAAGGAGATGAATTATTGTAGCAGCTGCTACAATAAAGGGTAGAAGAAAATGGAATGTGAAAAATCGTGTTAGGGTAGCATTGTCTACAGCAAATCCTCCTCAAACTCATTGAACTAATTCTGTCCCTAAATATGGGACAGCTGAGAGGAGATTAGTAATAACAGTTGCTCCTCAGAAAGACATTTGTCCTCAAGGTAGAACATATCCTATGAAAGCTGTTCCTATCACTAGGAATAAAATGATAACTCCTACTATTCAAGTGTATATAAAATGATATGATCCATAATATAATCCACGACCAACGTGTAAATACAAGCAAATGAAGAAGAAGGAGGCGCCATTAGCATGAAGGGTACGTAAGAATCATCCAAAGTTAACGTCCCGGCAAATGTGAGCAAGGCTGTTAAAAGCTAGCTCGACGTTGGCTGTGTAATGTATTGCTAAAAATAATCCTGTTGCGATTTGGATGATTAGGCAGATGCCTAAAAGGGATCCAAAGTTTCATCATGCAGAAATATTAATAGGAGCTGGTAAGTCTACTAAGGCGTTGTTAGCAATTTTCAATAAGGGATGATGGGATCGAAGGGGTTTGTACATTAATAAATGGTTCGTAGGGGTCCTGAGAAAATATTTGTAATTTTGACAATGGCAATTAAGGTTAAAAATAAATAGAGGACTAATATGAGGGTATTAAGATTTGTTGGATTATTATAGAGTTTGGTTAATGGGAATAATGTTTCTCTTTTATAATTAGTTAAAGTTTCTGAATTTAATAGTATGTCAAGATTTTGGATTGTTGATGTAATAAAAGTGTAATCAATTAATCAGATAAAAAGACTAGTTAGGAGTATTAGTAGTCTTAGTCTTAGCAGGGTTTTGAGGGGGATAAAGAATATTTCATTAGATGCTAATCTAGTAATATAGATGAATAAAACTAATATTCCACCAAGGAATACTAGGAACAAAATATAAGAAAATCAAAATCTTTGTGAAGTGATTCCTGTTAGGAGACAAATTAGAAGTGTTTGAAGGACAATTGTTAGGGTTATGGTTAAAGGGTGACTTGTTTGGGTAAATAAAAGTGTTGTTAATAAATTAGTTATAATTAAGGGGAATAAGGTCATATCAGAAGATAGTTTAAATAAAATATTAATTTTGGAGATTAATGATAAGAGTTTCTTTCTTCTGAGTTTTAAAAGTATATCTTATTTTTGGTTTACAAGACCAATGTTTTTGTTAAACTATTAAAACTAGTGTTAAAATTGTATGTGATTATAATAAGTTTAATATTTATTTCAGGTTTACATGTTTTTTGTTCTAAGCGAAAGCATTTATTAGCTATATTATTAAGATTGGAATTTATAGTTTTAATTAGTTTCATATTATTGTTCTTTTTGCTGAATACTTTTAGTTGTGAATTGTTTTTTTCTATAGTGTTTTTGGTTTTTTCTGTCTGTGAGGGGGCTTTGGGGTTGTCAATTTTAGTTTCTATAATTCGTACTCATGGTAATGATTTTTTTCAATCTTTTGTTGTTTTGCAATGTTAAAGGTAATGGTAATATTGTTGTTTTCAATCCCGTTATGTTTTTTTCAAGGTTGATGGTTAATTCAAAATTTATTGTTTTTAATAAGATTTTTATTAGTTGCATTGTGTGTATTAAGAGATAGTTTTGGTTATTTAAGTTATGGATTTGGTTGGGATCTTATTTCTTATGGGTTAATCTTGTTAAGTTTTTGGATTTGTGGTTTAATATTGACTGCCAGAGAATCAATTTATCGGTATAGGGTGAATGACTCTTTATTTTTAAGAATGATTATGTTTTTATTATTGATGTTATATTGTACTTTTTCGAGCCTTAATTTGATTTCATTTTATATTTTTTTTGAAGGTAGCTTGATTCCGACTTTATTATTAATTTTGGGTTGAGGTTATCAACCTGAGCGGTTACAAGCTGGTGTTTATCTATTGTTTTATACTTTATTGGCATCTTTACCTTTATTGGTAGGATTATTTTATTTACATTATATGCAAGGGGTTTTATCTTTAACTTTAAATGCTGAGGGAGGGTTTAATGTATATTTATACATGAGATTGATCATAGCATTTTTGGTAAAAATACCTATATTTTTGGTTCATTTATGGTTACCTAAGGCTCATGTGGAGGCTCCTGTGTCTGGTTCCATGATTTTAGCTGGTGTTCTGTTGAAATTAGGGGGATATGGGTTGTTACGATTGTTTAAATGGTTAGTTATAGTTGGTACAAAATTGAATACACTTTGAATTAGTGTGAGTTTAATTGGTGGTGTTTTAGTTAGTTTAGTATGTTTACGTCAGGTAGATTTGAAGGCTTTAATTGCTTATTCTTCAGTTGCACATATAGGGATTGTTTTAGCGGGTTTAATGACTTTGACTTATTGAGGATTTTGTAGCTCTTATAGTTTAATGATTGCTCATGGCTTATGTTCTTCAGGGTTATTTTGTTTAGCTAATATTTCTTATGAACGATTAGGAAGACGAAGTTTATTTGTTAATAAAGGTTTAATAAGTTTTATACCAAGTATAACTTTATGATGATTTTTACTTTGTTCATCAAATATGGCGGCACCTCCTTCTTTAAACTTATTGGGGGAAATTGGATTATTAAATTGCATTGTTTCTTGGACATGGTTGACGATAGTTAGACTAATATTTCTTTCTTTTTTTAGTGCTGCATATTCTTTATATTTATATTCTTATAGTCAACATGGTCAATATTATTCTGGATTATATTCTTGTTCGATAGGGTTTGTTCGGGAGTACTTTTTGTTGTTTATGCATTGATTTCCTTTAAATTTGTTAATTGTGAAAAGAGATGTTTTTATAATGTGATTGTAATTCAATTAGTTTAATTAAAATTTTGATTTGTGGTGTCAAAGATGTAGCTTGTAGTTTATATTGAATAGTGTTATGACCTGTATCTATCTGTTTATTGGGTTTTATTTTTTTATTTATAATAAGAATAGGATTGGCAGTTTTAGGGATTTATTTTATTATAATTGATTTGGTAGTATTTATTGAGTGAGAACTTGTGACTTTAAATTCGTCTAGAATTGTAATAACGTTTTTATTTGATTGAATATCTTTGTTGTTTATAAGTTTTGTTTTGTTTATTTCTTCTTTAGTTATTTATTATAGTGACGAGTATATAAGAGGTGACATTACTTTAAATCGATTTATTATTCTTGTTTTAATATTTGTATTGTCTATAATGTTTTTAATTATTAGTCCTAATTTAATTAGAATTTTATTAGGATGGGATGGTTTAGGGTTAGTTTCTTATTGTTTAGTAATTTATTACCAGAATGTAAAGTCTTATAATGCTGGTATATTAACAGCATTATCTAATCGTATTGGGGACGTTGCTTTATTGATAGCAATTGCATGAATGTTGAATTTTGGAAGATGAAATTATATTTATTATTTAGATTCCTCCAATTTTTATTTTGAATTGCAAGTTATTGGTGGAATAGTTTTATTGGCAGCTATGACTAAAAGTGCTCAAATTCCTTTTTCTTCTTGGCTACCTGCTGCTATAGCCGCTCCGACTCCTGTTTCAGCATTGGTGCATTCTTCTACTTTAGTCACAGCTGGGGTTTATTTATTAATTCGTTTTAATTCCTTAATTTTTGGAAGAGATTGAGGTGAATTCCTTTTATTGATTTCAGGTTTGACAATATTTATAGCAGGCCTTGGAGCAAACTTTGAATTTGATTTAAAAAAGATTATTGCATTGTCAACTTTAAGTCAGTTGGGTTTAATAATGAGTATTTTGGCTATAGGTTATTACAAGTTAGCCTTTTTTCATTTGTTGACTCATGCTTTATTTAAGGCTTTGTTATTTATATGTGCGGGGGCTGTAATTCATAATATGAAAAATTCTCAAGATATTCGATCAATAGGAAGTTTATGTTTCCAAATGCCTTTAACTTCAGCTTGTTTCAATGTATCTAATTTTGCTTTGTGTGGGATACCTTTTTTGGCAGGGTTTTATTCAAAGGATTTAATTTTGGAAATTGTTAGATTATCTTACTTAAATATTTTTAGTTTTATTCTTTATTTTTTTTCTACGGGATTGACAGTTTGTTATTCTTTTCGGCTAGCTTATTATTCTATAACAGGTGATTTTAATGGGAGTTCTTTTCATCCTTTAAATGATCAAGGTTGGATTATATTACGGGGTATATTAGGGTTAATAATAATAGCTGTATTAGGAGGGAGAATATTGGGGTGAATTTTGTTTCCTACTCCAAGTATAATTTGTTTACCTATAATATTAAAATATTTAGTTTTAATTGTAAGAGTGATAGGAGGTTGAGTTGGATACGAGATTTCTAAGTTTGCTTTAAGTTATGATTTAGGTTCTTTAAAATATTATTTGACTTCTGTGTTTCTTGGGTCCATATGATTTATACCAAGAATTTCAACTGTTGGGGTAAATTATGTGCCTTTATTCTTAGGGAATATGTTGTATAAGATTTATGATCATGGGTGAAGAGAAGATTTTGGTGGTCAAAATATTTATAATGTATCAGTTGAATATTCTTTAATAAGACAGTTTTGGCAGAATAATGATTTGAAAACTTATTTGTTTGGTTTAGTAATTTGAGTTACTGCTTTGATGATTTTGATTTTATTATATTTAAATAGCTTAAAAGAGAGAGCATAACATTGAAGATGTTGTTGTAGTAGAAATACTTTTAAATATTTATGAATTTTGGTAAATTATCTATACAATGAAAATGTATTGTTTTTAGTAAACTACATAAATGAGAAATATTAATGGAGTTAAACCACTAAAGGAAAAAGTTAGCAGCTTTTTCTTGATCATCATATTTCCTTAATTGGAAATAAATTTCAATAGTATTATTAACAGTAATATACCTCTTTTTGGTTTCAATTAATACAAGTGGAGGTATTTATACCAAATTTTCAGGTCGAAACTGAAAGCAAAATTTTGCTTTCCACTTAAGATTAATTGAAGTTCAATACTTTTTGAATGCAAATCAAATGTTATAATTAACTATAATCCTGACTGTTTGTTATTAATAAGCTCATTCTAGTGCCCCTTGGTTTCATTCATGATATAGTCCTATAAGGAGAATAAGTAGGAAAATAGTTGTAATTATGGTTCATGGGACGAGGTTTGATCAGTTTAAGATAACAATAATGGGGAGTAGAAGTGCAATTTCTACATCAAAAATGAGGAAAATGACGGCCATTAGAAAAAATCGAAGGGAGAAGGGTAGACGGGCAGAACTTTTAGGGTCAAATCCACATTCAAAAGGTGATCTTTTTTCTCGATCATTAATGGATTTTTTAGAGAGGAATAAGGCTAAGGCTATAACTAAGTTGCAAATAATAAGGATAATTGAAGCTAATGTTGTCGTGAATATAATTATTTATTTTGATTGTATCAATCCTAATGATTGGAAGTCATTTGTACTTATATACTAAATAAATTTATCTACCTCATCAATAAATAGAAATATATAAAAATAATCAAACAACATCTACGAAGTGTCAATATCAGGCGGCAGCTTCAAATCCAAAGTGATGGGATGGTGAAAAATGGAATCATAAATGGCGAATTAGGCAAGTAATAAGGAAGGTAGTTCCAATAATTACGTGAAGACCGTGGAATCCAGTTGCTATAAAGAAAGTAGATCCATAAACAGCATCTGCAATAGTAAAAGGTGATTCAATATATTCGTATGCTTGGAGAATGGTAAAATAAATACCTAAAATGACAGTAAAAAATAAGCCCTGTGTTGTTTGGGAGTAGTTTCCTTCTATTAATCTGTGGTGAGCTCAAGTTACTGTAACTCCAGATGCTAAAAGAATAGCAGTGTTTAAAAGTGGAATTTGGAATGGATTAAAGGGCTGAATACCAGTTGGGGGTCATATAGCCCCTAGTTCAATAGAGGGGGAAAGACTACTATGAAAAAAGGCTCAAAAAAAAGAAATGAAGAAGAATACTTCTGATACAATGAATAGGATTATACCTCAACGTAATCCAAGATTTACTGGAAGTGTGTGGAGGCCTTGATACGTTCCTTCTCGTGTAATGTCTCGTCATCATTGAATTATAGTAAGGATAGTAATTGTGAACCCTAGGATGAGAAGGGAATTATTATATTGGTGGAATCATTTTACGAGGCCAGAAACAGTTACTAACGCTCCAATGGCACCTGTTAAAGGTCATGGGCTGGGGTTGACTAAATGAAAGGGATGATTTCTGTGTATTGTCATTAGTGATGTAGTTAATTAACTTCTCTAGAATATAGGGTGGCTAATACAGCAAATACATAGGATTGGATTATTGCTACTGCGGCTTCAAGGGTTAAAAGGGCTAATTGGGCAATAATAAGTAGTATAAGTAGAGGTGATGATAAGGTAGGTCCTGTATTCCCTAAAAGGGTTAATAATAAATGGCCTGCAATTATGTTTGCTGTTAATCGAACAGCTAGGGTTCCTGGACGAATTACATTGCTAATAGTTTCAATACAAACTATAAAAGGTATAAGGATAGGAGGGGTTCCTTGTGGAACTAAATGAGCAAATATATGTTGAGTGTGGTTAATTCAACCAAAGATTATAAAGCTTAATCATAGTGGTAGGGCCAGGGTTAAAGTTATAGTTAAGTGACTGGTACTGGTAAATACATAGGGAAATAATCCTAAAAAATTATTGAATAAGATTATTGTGAATAAGGAAATGAAGATGAAGGTTCTATTATGACCTGTTGGTCCAATTAGGTTTTTAAATTCATTATGTAGTGTATTTGTGATTTTGTTTCATAGAATGTGATGACGTGAAGGTATTAGTCAGAAAATTGCTGGAACAATTAAAATTCCAAGGAAAGTTCTTAGTCAGTTTAAGGATATATTTATAATACTTGTTGAAGGATCAAAAACAGAGAAGAGGTTTGTTATCATTTTCAGGTTATTGATGGGTATGAGAGAGAAGGTTTTAGTGAAGATTTAGGGTAAGTATTTCTATAGAAGTAATTTAGGGTTGAGAATAAGATTAAAGTGGTTGAAAATATGAAAAATAAGGTTACTCATCTAATAGGGGCTATCTGTGGAATTAAAAGATATTAATTTATTTAATAATTTTAGAATGACATTCTAATGTTATGATTTAACTAATCTTTTCATTAGAAGTAGGTGTTAATTACTATTATTTGGTTTAAGAGACCAATACTTGCTTTCAGTCATCTAATGTAATTAGAATCTGTAACTGTAGTTAATCATGAAATGAAGGATTTTATATTAATGCTTTCAATTACGATTGGTATAAATCTGTGGTTTGCTCCACAGATTTCTGAGCATTGGCCATAAAATAGTCCTGGTCGATTAATAAAGAATCTAATTTGATTTAATCGACCAGGAGTTGCGTCTACCTTTACTCCTAATGCAGGGATTGTTCAAGAATGAAGTACGTCAGCTGCTGTAATAAGTATTCGAATTTGGGTATTTATTGGTAAGACAGTTCGATTGTCAACATCTAGTAGTCGGAATCCATCTTCATTAAGTTCATTGTAAGGAAGTATGTAGGAGTCAAATTCAATAGCATTAGCAAAATCTGAATATTCATAACTTCAGTATCATTGATGTCCAATAGATTTGATAGTGAGGAGGGGGTCTAATCTTTCATCAAGCAGATAAAGGAGTCGGAGGGAGGGTAAAGCAATAAAAATTAGGATAATAGCTGGTAAAATTGTTCAAATAATTTCAATAGTTTGTCCTTCTAGCAGGTATCGGTGAGTGTATTTATTAAAAAATAATCTACCTATAATGTAGGCTACTAATACAGTAATTATTGTTAAAATTAATAGTGTGTGATCGTGAAAAAAGATTAATTGTTCTATAAGAGGGGAAGAACCATCTTGAAGATTAAGATTTGATCATGTTGCCATACTTCTAACAAAAGAATACCTTTATATATGAAGCTTAAATTCATTGCACTTTTCTGCCATATTAGAAGTTATTGGCTAAAATTGGCAATTCTCTATAGCTGTGTTCAGCAGGGGGGAGGTTTTGGTATCACTCTAAAGAGCTAGTCATTCTTATTGGGAACAATGAAATTCGATTTGAAATGATTCTTTCTCAAATAATAAAAATTAGTATGATAATACCAATAAAGGAAATGGTAGAACCTAGTCTTGATACAATATTTCAAGATGTAAAGGCATCTGGGTAGTCTGAATAACGTCGTGGTATACCTGCTAAGCCAAGGAAGTGTTGGGGAAAGAAGGTTAGATTTACTCCAATAAATATTGTGAAGAATTGAATTTTTAATCATTTAGGATTTAAGGTTAGTCCAGTGAAAAGGGGATATCATTGGATGAAGCCTGCTATGATGGCAAATACGGCTCCCATTGAGAGAACATAGTGGAAGTGAGCTACAACATAATAAGTATCATGTAGAATAATATCAATTGATGAATTGGCTAAAACAACACCTGTTAGTCCTCCAATTGTGAATAGAAAGACGAATCCTAAAGCTCAAAGTAGAGATGGGCTATAGGAAATTTGTGTTCCGTGTAATGTTGCTAATCAACTAAAGATTTTGATTCCTGTAGGTACTGCAATAATCATTGTGGCAGATGTGAAGTATGCTCGTGTGTCAACGTCTATTCCTACTGTAAATATGTGATGTGCTCAAACGACAAATCCTAGGAGACCAATGGCAAGTATAGCATAAATTATTCCTAAAGTTCCGAATGCTTCCTTTTTCCCGCTTTCTTGGCTAATAATATGAGAAATTATTCCGAAGCCTGGTAGAATGAGAATATATACTTCAGGATGTCCAAAGAATCAAAAGAGGTGTTGATAGAGAATAGGGTCTCCCCCTCCTGCAGGGTCAAAGAAGGATGTATTTAAATTTCGATCTGTAAGTAATATAGTAATGGCCCCTGCTAGAACAGGTAGGGAAAGTAGGAGAAGGAGAGCCGTGATAGCTACGGCTCAAACAAATAGGGGTGTTTGATCAAGTGTTATTCCAGGGGATCGCATATTTAAAAATGTGGTAATAAAATTTACGGCTCCTAAAATTGATGAGACTCCAGCTAGGTGAAGACTAAAAATAGCTAAGTCTACTGATGCTCCTGCATGGGCAATTCCAGCAGAGAGGGGTGGGTAGACGGTTCATCCTGTCCCTGCCCCATTTTCAACCATGCTACTAGCCAATAATAGGGTTAGTGAGGGTGGAAGTAATCAAAAGCTTATATTATTTATTCGGGGGAATGCTATATCAGGTGCTCCTAGTATTAAGGGGACCAACCAGTTACCAAACCCACCAATTATGATTGGTATCACTATGAAGAAAATTATAACAAATGCGTGGGCTGTCACAATAACGTTATAAATTTGATCATCACCAATTAAGTATCCAGGTTGTCCTAATTCTGCTCGGATTAATAAACTTAAAGAAGTACCAACTATACCAGCTCATGCTCCGAAAATAAAGTATAACGTTCCAATGTCTTTATGGTTGGTTGAAAAAAGTCATTGTTGCGGTAAAATGGCTGATAATAGGTGATAAACTGTAAATTTATTAATGAGAGATTTCTCTTTTACCAAATCTTGTAGTCAATAATGATTTTAGACTGCAATTCTAAAGGTGTAGAAAATCTACTAAGATTTAAAAATTGTCTTTCTATTTACAGCTTTGAAGGCTATTAGTTTATTTAACTTAAAATCTTAGATGAAATTAAATGTTAAAGTGATAACTAATAGGCCTAAAGTGGAGATAGAGGAGAGAATAGTTGTAACAGTAAAGATTTGTTTGTTTAATGAGGTTTTAAAGTATCATTTGATTTGTGAGAAATTTATTAGGAATGCAGAGAAGGAAAGGCGAAGATAATAAAATAATGTAATTAGAGTTATTACTACTATAATTGTAATAGTGAAGTTAAAGTTTATTATTGTTATGGTTTGAATTACTATTCATTTTGGTAAAAATCCAAGGAAAGGGGGCAATCCTCCCAGGGATAGTAGGATTAAGTAAAGATTGAATTTAAGTCCCTTTTCTCCAGTTAAGGTTAAGAAACTTTGGTTAATATGAAAGATTTGAAATCTAGAAAATAAGAAAATTAATGATGAGGTTAATAAGGTATAGATGAAGAAATAAAATTCTCATACATTTTCTCCTCTTAATATGGCTGCTAATATTCAACCAAGATGGTTAATAGATGAATAAGCTATTAATTTACGTAAGGAGGTTTGGTTCAATCCTCCTAGAGATCCAATAATTACAGAGAGAATTACAATTATGGAAAAAAAAATTCTATCTTTTAGTAGATAGGATGTTAAAATTAATGGGGCGATTTTTTGTCACGTTATTAAAATAAGACAATTTCTTCAAGTTAATCCTTCTATTACACCTGGAAATCAAAAATGAAAGGGGGCAGCTCCCATTTTTAATAGTAAAGTTGATGCAATTAGAAGATCAAATAATTCGTTGTTAAAAATGTGGGGTTGAGAATAAAGTTGTATAGTGATGACTGAAAACAGAAGGATAATTGAAGCCAAGGCTTGAATTAAAAAGTATTTCAGAGTTGCTTCTGTGGAAAAAGAGTTCTTTTGATTTGATATTAATGGGATAAAGGATAGTAGATTAATTTCTAATCCTATTCATGCTCTTAGTCATGAATTAGCAGAAATAGAAATTAGCGTACCACTAATTAAAGTTATTAAAAATAATATTTGTGTAATGTTAAACATTAAAAAGAAGAAGATTGGTTGCTTCTATAAATGGGATATGAACCCATAAGCTTAATTAGCTTACCTTTTTATGTATTTTCTAGTGTATGATGCACAGAAGTTTTTGATACTTCTAGAAACAGTTTAATTCTGTTGAATGTAATAAGGGTAGAAATCTACATTATTTATCCTATCAAGATAACCCTTTTTGTCAGGCACCTAATT